GGGCCTTTAGCTATTGTTCTTGAAAAATGACCTGGTTTGGCCCATTCCTCGAAAGAAGTTTTTATGGGATCCCTATCTACCAAAATTTTGACTTCTGGTTCCGGCGAACGAATAATCATTGAGTCCTCCTCTTTCCGGACAACACATACAAAGAAACCCGCCAACAGTCAAATAATTAATGAATCTCTGAGAGCTCTTTCTAATTTTTTTATTCTCCTCAATCTCCCATCCTTTTTTTCAGTTATTTACTCGAGCAATTATGATCTAGAAGTCGATTCGTGGCAAGTGTTCGGATCTATTATGACATAGCCATGCGGCGCACAACGGACCTTTTGAATCGTCTAAAACCCTTTCGGGTCTTTGTGTTGATCCAAAAATCGTTTTTTTGCGCAACCCGGCGTATTTATTAACATCTCAATTAGATGTTCTTAGATGTCCTTACGTTATGTCTTCCATTACCCCCAACATAGACATATTTATTTCTTCTTATTTTATTCCAAATCCCATGAAAACAGGCATGGATCATTGCAAAGAAATATATATTCGACTCTATCTGCGTATCGTTTATACTTCTGCCTATCGTTTATATCCCATACGAAATAGAAAATGCTCTTTGTGAAAGGATATAATGAAATTCTTTGGTTGTTTTTGTCATAAAAAAGATTCGCTTTATTTGACATTTGACTAATCAGACTAATAAATCAAAAAAGAGTGCTCTTATTCGAAACGCCTTGTGATCTTCAACCAATTTTGGGCTTCAATATAATTACTGGGAGTAAGCGCTATAGCCTGTTTCCAATACTCCGCGGCTTGATCAAACCAAGCTTCCGCAATTTCAGAATCTCCCTGTCGAATGGCCTGTTCCCCCCGGTCAGAATAGGCTGTTCAATTCCTTCCTCGAGAACCGTACTTGAGAGTTTCCTAACTCATACGGCTCACAATTCTTGTGGTATCCCGTTTTTTCAATCTACACCATCTAATATCTAATAGAATGAGATTTCTCAGAGATCTCTCCCCCTTGTTTTTTTTTGATCGGGTTAACAAAAAGAGATTAATTGTATGAGTTTCAAACTTGAATTTGGTTTCATATTAATAATGAATTTTATTTTTCGTTTTATCTTTTCTCCCACCCTCAACATAGGCATTTACAATATTGCTAGAAGTTTCTCAAAGGTAACTATCTCGGTTTCATAGAAAAACTGATTTTATAGAGAATCTTAGAAAAAGTCTTTTCTTCATATTCCTATATTTTATTTCATTTTCTTTCTATTTGAATTTTAAATTCTATTAAAACTAGAAAGAAAACCAAAGACTTACTATCTTTGGGATCTGATGCTACACCGCTGCTCAATACCTTAGGGGATCGACTTTATTACATACGTCGATTCCTAACTTTTTTCTTGTATCATTACTTAAATTAAGTAAGCAGTTATTATTGTATCGTCCCAAAACATCACTAATTGATCTTGACGGTGCTTTCTTTATCAATTGGATCCTTTATCCATAGAATATAGAAGAAAGTATCTAGGCATATCTATTTCTTGATATTTCGACTTCTAAGAAGTTCCTTTCTTTGCTACAGCTGATAAAAATCGTTTTGTGGACGATGCTTATGTAGAAAAACCCATTTTTTTCTAGTATTTACTACTCTTTTCTCTTTCCTTTTTTCTTTCTATAGTGGAGATAGCCGCACGTAATGACAGATCACAGCCATATTATTAAAAGCTTGTGGTAAGAAGGGGTTTCGTTCGAGTGCTCTAAAATAATATTCTAAAGCTTTCGTATGTTCTCCGTTCCTTGTGTGAATAAGGCCTATGTTATAGAGTATATAACTTCGATCATAAGGATCAATTTCGAGTCGCATAGCTTCATAATAATTCTGTAAAGCTTCTGCATAATTTCCTTCGGATTGAGCCGACATCCGTTACGGTCGTCTTCATTTTTAAGAATCTCCGTTCCAGAACCATACGTGAGATTTTCACCTCATACGGCTCCTCCCTTAGGTGCATAATGAGAATATGGAATCAAAAAAGAGTGCAAAATTCTCGTTATGGACTGAGTGGGGCTAGTGTTTTTACAAGAAATCTCTAGCCAACCTTCCTGCCAAAGATTTTTTTAACATCAAATGGGTTAATCTTAAATAAAAAATGGTAACTTCAACAATTTCTTTGTCCCCTACGCCCTTTAATTTCCAGGAATTGGTCACTTCAACAGTCTTCGATGGTTATCCAGGTATCCAAAATAGGAACGAGATGGATGTTTGTTGTCCCAACCATTTTAGTTTCGATCTCGATAAGGAAGGCGATAATTTCGACCAAAGTCAAAGTCTGCGTATTGTTGATTTCTAGGTGTAGTGCTTCTTCTCCTATACTGTCTATTGATTCTAATGGATGAGGGTTGACTCGCACCGCAATACAGATTCATAAGTTTTAACCTCTGGCTCACTACTAGAACCGACAATTCAAGCATCTGAGGCTGCATTAATCGGGGATACACGACAGAAGGAATTGTTTTTTTTTTACAAACCTCACCTTCAAAAAGCGTAGATTTATTTCATTTTTTTTCTAGTCCGAAATCATGCGTCAGTCTTATAAGACTGAAGGCGGTAAATAAAATTGAGATCGAAAAGATATGTAAACTAATGATCAAATCACACCATCTCTGTAATAGGTAAATGCCTCCCTTTCTCCTGAAGTTGTCGGAATTATTCGTAATAAGATATTGGCTACAATTGAAAAGGTTTTATCAATAAAATTTCCATTTATACTCGATTTAGTCATAGATAGCAATCCACTCTCAAATTCTTTTCATTACCTTTCGTAAGAAAATGATTCCCCACAAACAAAGGAATTGGACACTACGAAATAACATAAAAACAGAATTTTTAAAATTTGAAAACTCCTCTTCCTTAAATTCTTTCTTTTTGACCGGAATTAAATAAAATAATAAGAAATAGTTTCGATTTCATACAAATCTAGTTGACTAGTATAAGAATGAAGAGGTCCTAGTCTGATTCCCATCTCATCTCGAAATTGAAGAAAAAAAACAAAATAGATAGACCGATTAGTTGATTCCTTACGATTGATTGAATTCGTGTCAAAATATCCGAAAAGGATGGGAGCACTAGATAACATAAATGGATATCTAAAAAATCAATATCTTTCCTCTTTTTGTTTTTTCATACTTTTTTTTTCGAATTGATTGCCCGGAATTTTTGAAGGTCAAGTAAAGTAAAAATAAAAGTGGCTCGCTATTGATTCGGTTGATGGGGCATAATCATTACGTAGGAGAGATGGCTGAGTGGTTCAAGGCGTAGCATTGGAACTGCTATGTAGGCTTTTGTTTACCGAGGGTTCGAATCCCTCTCTTTCCGTACCCTCAACTAATTTACCAATCTTGATGAACACAATGTATCAAAGAACAACACATACTCAAATTCAAAAAGGTAGAACTCGAACCCTCGGTAATTTTGATATCGATTTGCTATTGCTATTCCCCGGATAAGTACTTTATCCTGCGTCCTTTTTTAGTTACTTTTTTTATGGGAAGGAAAGGGGGGTAGGAGTAATAAAGTTGTCCAAACCTCTTCTTAGTTGAGTTAGGTTTAAGTTTGCCGAGAATAATATTCTACGACTCGCAATTCATTTATTTTCAAACCAATCGATTTACTCTCGATTATTTGATTGACTAATCCTTTATATTGGAATGGGTGAAGAGTCAAATGTTTTGGAACTTCCTCATGAGGAGATGAATTAAGATAACTTTGAATCATATCTCTAGATTTTTGAGCATGGCTCGCCGTAATAATATCGTGTGGTTTGCAGCGATAACTTGGTATATCTACTATACGGTCATTAACTAAAATATGTCTATGGTTAACTAATTGGCGGGCTTGGGGAATAGTCGAAGCCATACCCAATCGGAAAAGGATGTTATCCAAACGCATCTCAAGTAATTGTAGTAAAACCCGACCTGTTGACCCCTTGGCTTTTCCGGCTATACAAACATATTTTAGTAATTGTCGTTCTGTAAGACCATAATGAAAACGCAATTTTTGTTTTTCTTCTAAACGAATACGATATTGAGATTTTTTCCCAGAGCGTGATTGGTTTCTAAAATCGCTTCCGGCTCTAGGCCCCTTACTAGTTAGACCTGGTAAAGCCCCAAGACGACGTATTTTTTTGAAACGAGGCCCCCTATAACGCGACATGAAGACTCCTTTTTTGTTTGGACATAAACAAACTGAACTAAATAAATTGATAAATTAAGCGAGGCGAAATACAATAATAATAATACAATGAAGTATTGTCCTAAAAAGAATTAAGAAATGGATTGAATTGGAGTAATAGAATTACCATTTTTGATTTATGTATAGAAATGTATAGAAATCATTTTCTTTCTATATTAATTTATATATCATATCAATAGAAATTTTTTAGAAAAAAAAAAGAATCCTCTTTTTGTTCTGCCGAAACCGAATTCTTACTGTTTTTTTGCTAATTGAAATGGGGCATATAATAGGTCGGCAACCCTTGGAAAAAAGGGAAAAAGCCATCTCAATGTTCTTTGATTTCAAAAATACACTCTCAATCATGTGAAAATCAAAACAAATAGACAAAAGCCGGCTATCGGAATCGAACCGATGACCATCGCATTACAAATGCGATGCTCTAACCTCTGAGCTAAGCGGGCTCAAATAGAGCAAAAATTGTGTATGCATCGTAAACGAATAGGATCTTTTTTTTCGATTAATATGAATTATTCAGTATTAGCTATTCATAATAGCAATAGCTATAGATTTCGATTTTTTGATATTGATCAATATTCTAGAAAATAATAATTAGTAATTAGATTATTTATTCTAAATTCGAATTATTATAAATTATTATATTAATAAATTTTAGTGATATAAAATGGATATCCATTTTCTGTTTCTCAACACTTAACGTAAACTTCTTTCAATAAGGTATTTGAAAATGTTAATGTATTAGAATTCTAAAGAATTCAAAATGCTAACTAATTCAAATATTTCTAATAACAAATTTCAAAATTACTGAAATAATTAGTTTCGTTTTAGCTATAATCAATGATTAATATTTTTAATAACTAGATACAAAATGATTGATATTGTATCAAATACCTTTTTTGAGTTATTTTCTCGGAAGTTAAAGACAAAAAAAGAATCGACCGTTCAAGTATTTCAAATGCATCAAAAAAAAAAATAATGATAATTAAGAGAGGCATATATATATATATTATGACATGTATCAATTTCTATTGAATTGCATAAACAGAAATGATAGAATCATTTTGGGTTGTATCAAATGTGGGTGTCGGCCTTGGGTATCCAATAGACATTAAACAAAATAGGCAATAAATTCAAACAACAAGACCCACTTTTTTAGTTTATAGAGTTTTGGTTTACATATAAATAGAAATCCAATCAAGCGGTATTTAATGAAATTCGTATTGAAAAAAAAATACACCGCTTTGATTTCAGCATAGTATAAAATAGGGGGATATGGCGAAATTGGTAGACGCTACGGACTTAATTGGATTGAGCCTTGGTATGGAAACATACGAAGTGACAACTTTCAAATTCAGAGAAACCCTGGAATTAAAGATGGGGCAATCCTGAGCCAAATCCTGTTTTACGAAAACCAACAGCAGTTCATAAAGCGAGAATACAAAAAGAATAGGATAGGTGCAGAGACTCGATGGGAGATGTTCTAACAAATAGAGTTTACCGCGTTAAGTTGGTAAAGGAATCCTTCTATCGAAACTCAAAAAAAGGGGGGGCCATATACATAGATATATGTACTGAACGCTATACAAACTGGATTAAGACGCTGCGAGTCTATATTGATGATTATATGCAAAATGAAAGAATTCTTGTGATGTGAATCGATTGTATTAACTGGCAGAAAGAATCGAATCCTCATTGATTACATCATTTATAAATCAATTTACTCCAGGATCTGATAAATCTTTTGAAAAAAAAACGGATTAATGGCACGAGAATAAAGATAGAGTCCCATTCTACATGTCAATAGTGACAACAATGAAATTGAAAGTAAGAGGAAAATCCGTCGACTTTAGAAATCGTGAGGGTTCAAGTCCCTCTATCCCCAAAAAAGCATTTGACTCGTATCCTATTTTTTTTTTCGTTTTTTTTTTGATATTTGATATAAGGATATCATTATTAGTCGTTTTATTTCTTAGTGGTTCCAAATTTTTTTCTTTCACAAAGTTATGTACCCGAGTGTATATTTTTTTGTATTAACCCAAGTTGGGTTTGGTGTTATATAAGGTACACACAAAGTAAGATCAATTCATTTTTGAATTGACATAGAACGAAGTCATATCATAAAATGAGGATGATATATTAAGTAAAATAATAGTCGGGATAGCTCAGCTGGTAGAGCAGAGGACTGAAAATCCTCGTGTCACCAGTTCAAATCTGGTTCCTGGCACATAATTCATTTGGATGAGTATCTATTCACCAAATACATTCATATATCCAACATAATGGATATGGATCGACATCCACATTTTTGATATTTATGAATCCATATCCATATTCATTAATAGTATCGATTAGCATACATACTTAGCCATCGAAGTATCTGTAACTCTCATGTTATCCTTTAGTATTATATTACATTTCAATTTAAAAATCGCTGACGAAAATTTCTAGATTTCTAGAAAGAGGATAAAAAGGATCCATATTCTCTCATATATAAAATCTGAAAATTATATTCTCGTCTTTTTTCTTTTGTTCCTACTCTACTCTGTCTGTTCTTCTTCAAGATCAAGAAGAATGTTATGACTTGATACATATATGTCTATGCAATACAGAATTGAAAGGTTCAATTAGTTGGTTGAGAGACCCAACCAAGCAAAAGTCTATTCTTAATAAGTTGATGGATAGGAATATCCACGATGAATCTTAGATAGAGTCGAAATGAAATCGTATATTTTTCTTTTTTTTTGTTAGTTTTTTTCCTATTCTATTTCTTCATTCTCTCTTAAGAGAACCTATAGAGTATCTGTAAGATATGTGCGCAAAGTGCATAATTCGCAATTATTTTCATTTGAATTCAGATTTTTCATTTGAATTCAGATTATTGGTTCAGTTCATCACAAATAACAAGAAACAAGTACCCTCCAATTTGAGAATTTACAATGAATCTATAATTGAATGATAGCACAAAAAGAAGAAAAACTAGAATAGGAAAATTTAGCACATTAAAATTACGAATGAGAACTCACTGACTTTGCTTGATTTTGAAGAGAACATACATAGAAATACTCTTTGTCTATCTGGAGTTATCAAACTGAAGATTATTTTCTTGGCATTCAATGAGCATCTTGAATTTCAAAAAAATTCGGGGCAATATAATCCTTACGTAAGGGCCATCCTATCCAACTTTCGGGCATTAAGATACGTTTCAGTCGTGGATGAGTATCATAATGGATTCCTAACATATCATAAGATTC